CTATAGATGAGACATCCTGCAAATCATTTCGATACTAATCTTACTCTAGAAAAAGAAAATTTCAAGCAAAAAAAAGACTCTTAATGCTCCGGGCGAAAAGATGAAATCTTGGATTTTTGCGCATATCCCAATCCTTATTGATTATTTCATCACAGTTAAAATTTTCTTTTTTTTTTTTACTTTTTTTATAAGTTCATTGAAGAAGTTTTATTTGCTCAGTAAGTTACTCCCACCCCTTTTTTTGTTTGTCCACTACTTCTTATGAATCGAAACAAACGAGTTCCGATAGAACTGGAAAATCAAATAAATAGTAATCTTTGACGAACAGGATCAAGAATCATTATTATTTCCACACAAGAAAAGGAATTTTCCACCCTTTTCTTGTGTGGAAGATTAGGAAGACGAGTAATTCCTCCTAGAATCATTTGTTCCTTTCATTTATCCGCGTGTATTCTCCTCCTACTTATGCCTATTATCTATTAGAATTCGATTCTATTAGGTACAAAAAAACTATTGATGCATTACATGGCATTTACAATCTGCCAATGGGAGGCCTAACATAGTCACAACACTCCCATTTTGATTGAAAAAAAGAAGGGGGGATCAAGTAGTCTTCTTCGCAATATACATACTATTGCTAGGAATGGGATACAAGCAATTTCTGGCATCTCGCAGAAAAACAGTATAAACAAAGCAAGCAAAACATTTTCCATTATTTTTTTGAATCATACATAATTGCATCGATCACAACAATTCGGCTCTTTTTACCAGCTTGATGAATCCGTGGATCTAGAAATTCATTTCGGACAATTGAACCTTCTCAAACTGTTTCTTTTTTAGAACCAAAAAGATTTGTGCCAGAATAACAGATGCCAAGAAGAACAACAAACCTTGGACACGTAATGGATCTTGAAGTACTATTTCTGCATCTCCCTGACCAAATCCACCCACATTGGGATTACTCGTTAATGGTTGATCAAGCTTGATAGATTCACCCTCTGAAACAAGAAGTTCTGGTCCTGGAGGTATAATATCAACCACTTGGTGTCCATCCGATGCGTCAGCTATGGTTATTTCATACCCCCCTTTTTCTTTACGTACTATTCTGCTTACTATACCTGCTGCTGTAGCATTATAGACTGTATTGTTACTCTTGTTCCCATCGGGATAAATCTGACCTCTTCCCCTGTTCCCACCTACATATATGGGATACTTTAAGAAGTGAACGTCTTTCTTAGTAGCAGGGTCCGGGGAAAGAATGGGAAAGACGATTTCACTATATTTCTGACCAGGAACAGGACCTACCACAAGAATATTTCTTTTAGTGGGGCGATAACTCTGAAAAGACAGATTGCCTATCTTTTCTTTCATCTCGGGAGAAATACGATCGGGGGGAGCTAATTCGAATCCCTCGGGTAAAATAAGAACAGCCCCCACATTCAAAGCCCCCTTTTTCCCATTAGCAAGAACTTGTTTCAGTTGCATATCATAAGGGATTCTAACAACTGCTTCAAATACAGTATCAGGAAGCACAGCTTGTGGAACCTCAATATCCACGGGCTTATTAGCTAAATGGCAATTGGCGCATACAATACGCCCAGTTGCTTCTCGTGGATTTTCATAACCCTGCTGCGCAAAAATGGGATATGCATTTGAAACAGATGTCCGAGTTATGACATATATCATGATCGATACGGAAATGAATCGAGTCATCTGTTCCTTTACCCAAGAAAAGGTATTTCTATTTTGCATGGTCCAATTATTGATCCCGGAAATTTCTACAATAAATTAGGTAGGTAGCTAGTATAGTTCCCTATCCACGATTCTGCCATTGTACTGGAGGGGGAATCCCTTAGACGGGTAGAAGTATAAAGAGTGAGTCAGATTAAAAATGGTTTGTTTATGTACGAAGTAACATTCGGATTTGATTGATATCGTCAGATCAAATGAGTTCTTCATTCATTCATTGAATGATAAACCACTACAAGTGAAGGAGATACACGATTTAAATAATGGAAGATCCAATATTTCAAAATTGTATCTAGAATGACTGGAAAAGTGGAAACAAGACCAGATATAATTTGATTGTTATGAGCAAATCCAAAATCTTTGTAGACCGAACCAATCATTAGTTCCCAACCATGGGGCGAGTGGAATCCGATACATAAATCAGTTAATAAAAGAATAGAAAAAGCTTTTATTGTGTCGCTTAAGTTATAGAGGAATTCCTGAACCCAAGAATTAAGAATGACAAGTTCTTCATTACCCAGAATAGAATAACCACTTAGAATAGCAAAACAGATTATATTTGTCGAGAAATGCAAAATTATATGGATATGATCTTCATTGTGCATTTTGACCAATTGTATTGTTTCTTTGTGGATTCCTATACGAAGCTTTTGTATCTGTGTCTCCGGGTACTCCTTTATCATTTCGTCCAACAGGAATAGTTGTTCTAATTCTATGAATCTTTCTAGAACGTTCTTCTCTTGAATATCATTCAAAAAAGTTTCGGATTGCCTTGTATTCCACCAATTAGTAACTAAAGGTTCCAGACTTTTATTAAATGAGAGAGAGATCCACCAGGGCAAAAAGACTATAGATGCAAGATATGGGAGGGGAGTCAATGCTTTCTTTTTTGGCACTTTTAATCTGTTCTGTAAATTGTTAATGAAACTGCTTCATTCGCCGACTCTATCTGATCCGATATTTCTATGAAGCATGAGTTCTATAACAAGGTATGGAACCTATGGATCGGATCTATTCCTTCTTTTTTTTTTTTTGAATTGTTTAGTCCTTGGATCTAGAAAGAATATAGAAATAGAATAAAGGTCCGTTTCGAATGAAGAAATAATCAAGTTCCCAGGTATCTCAATTGGTCAAATTCGAACCAATTGTATCTTCATTTGTTCCTTTCGATGAATGACCGAAAAACCACTTGAAGTAATGAATATTATTCGGATTTCGAGACGAAAGAACTCCCCCTGGATCAATCAATTATTTCGAAATGTTTCACTGGCTACCCACAGCCCAGGAATAATTGAGGGGATATTTCTGAAGAATATTGATGATGAAATCCGAAATGGGTGGCAAAACAAGAGAGAAATTGAATAGTTATGAGAGATCCAATCGTTTGGTCATCAAGGAGCAAAAGAAAGGATAAAAAAAAAGAAACATCGATTGACGAAAGAGAGATAATTTACGAGATACGATCCATCTGTATCTAACGTATCAATTCAAAATATTGGTTCTAAAAAGATGAATTCTGTACTGTATTCCGAAATGTTCTGATATGTGTGATGAATACATACTTATTAGATTTGTTACTAGTATGAAAGAATTGAGTTTAGTTCCATATGTAAAAAAAAAGAGTTTTTGTTTTGGTGGATAAAAATAGCTTCTTATTATGGTTGTTCCGTATTCGTCCGCCTGCTTTATTCTATGGGCCACAACACAACGGTATTACCAACGGAACGGGGGAAATAGAATCGAACATGTTTTGCTCGAATAAACGTTCCGAAGAAACTTCAGTTATATTAAAAAGGGGATTCCTGAGTTCCTTCCCTCATGCGGAGAAAGCATTCATTCTTCAGTTCATTTCAAAATACTTCAATTGGTACGCGCAAGAAATAGGCCGATTCAGCAGCTTTTTGTTCAATTTCTCGTGGAGTAAAATTCTCATCGGTACGAGTCAAGGGAATGGCTCCCTGGCCTCTGATTTCCATATAAAGGACACGACGAGGATAAAGACCCTCTTTAACTTCCATTCTGATTGACTGGATATCTCTCATAAGGAATCGAAGGAAGATACGACGATTTATTCCAGGAAATCCCCAACGAAAAATACACACTATTCCTTCTTTTCTATCAAAAAGATCATAACCACTACCTACATTCCACGAAATTGTGCACCACAAATAGGAACTAATGAACAGACCAGCGATCCCATAGAAAGACATCACGATTCCTTGGGGAAAAAAAAGGATTTCCTGAGAGGGAAATACGGATATCAGATTTCTACCAAGATAACTGGAAGTTCCAACCAATAAGAATCCTAGTGAACCTAAAAAAAGGATACAGGCCCAGCAGAAATTACTTGTTTTTCGAGACCCCGTTACAAGTTCTATCCATATACGTTCGGATTGCCAGTTCATACTCGATCCAGTTGCATTCTATTGCAATTGAGATAATAGAATAAGCCAAATGAATTTGACTTTACTTTTTTTTTTGTTTTGATCCCGAAGTAACTCTCATCAACTAGCATTATTATGATGTAAACCGTTAGGAGTAATTCATCGAATTGGTTAGATATAAAATAATAACATCCCCTTCATATGATCCCACTATGTATATCTACATACATATAGATACATTGACTTTCTATTTCAGATATTCGCTGATCTATTTGAAAACAAAAACAGCTATACCCACATATAATATACATGCATATATCCATATATCATGGATCTGCATGCATAACAATAACAGCTTTTTTATTTGTGCTCGGAGGAAGTCACATGTCGTACCGTACCCTATTCCACTAAAAGATATCTGTATTATGATCCAAGTCCAAGTGTTAAAATAAATTGATGAGATTTGATCCCATCGGATCTAAACAATCTTGTTTTTTTGAACATGAAGAGATAAAGAAGCCATTGCAATTGCCGGAAATACTAGGCCCACTAAAGGCACAAAAATAGAGGGTAAATTGAAATCTGTCATAGAATAGGTGCCTCGATTTAATATTTGTACTTGTTAGAAATATATCTTATGATAAGTATATTTATTATAAGTATATAATAAGTGCAAGGAATGTAGAACTAAATAAGTGTACCTATTCATCTTTCTACACAAAATATATGTATGATAATCCGCTTTTTTATTCTTGTTCTCCCGTCCTTATCTTATAATAAAGAGTTTCTTACGAGTTCCCTAAGGATTCGTTAGAATCCGATCCAACAGGGATTCATAGTAAAAAAAAGGAGGTTCTCGGGAGATAT